AAAGATTTATTCGTACACTTGAAGCATAACCCAAAAAATGAAAGGAACGATTATCTAATTGGTTTATATGGATCCTGTGCGGTTGAGACCACAAGTGAAAATTACATTGCCATAAATAGATAAAGTGATATTTCCATTTCTTCATCAAAAGATCAGTTCCCTTTGAAATCAAAAGGGATTTTCCCTGATACCTGACATAATGCATGAAACAATCTTTGAATACCCACAAAGCCTTCTGAAAATCATTACAAAGCACTACTACAAGATGTTCTATTTTCCCATAGAAATGGACTCGTTCAAGAAGGGTTTCCCAGGATATTGATCGTAAATGAGAAGATTGTTTACGGATAAAAAGAAATATGGATTCCCATTCATATACATAAGAATTATATATGAATAAGGATAATCTTTCATTTTCTTTTTTTGAAAAAGAAAAGAATTTTTTTTTGCTAATGAAACTGCCCGAATGACAATACTCGTATAAAAAGATTCGCAATAAATGCAAAGAGGGAACGTCTTGTATCCAGTAACGAAGGGTTTGAACTAAAATTTCTGGATGAATAGGGTACGGTATTAATACATCCGATATATGATATAAATAGAATATATTGTCCTCAAAAAAGGGAAATATTGAATGGATAGATCGTAAATTATGAGATTTTGCTATTTCTCTTTTTTTTTCTAGGCAAGACACTAATTGGAAGGAGAATGGAATTTCCACAATAATTGAAAAAGCCTCCGATATAATTTTCGAATCCAAATTGTTTTTTCGCCCCAACAATCGATTTTGTTGAAAACCATTTTCATTACAAGAAATAAGAAAATGATTCTGTTTATGCATTCGAATAATTAAACGTTTCACAATTAGTGAACTAGATTTATCGCCATAACCTAAATTTTCTATGGATTCGTAAGGAATCGGTCCATTTAAACCATGATCATGGCCGAGTGCGTAGATATATTCCTGAAAAAGAAGTGGATACAGGAAGTACTTTTGCTCAGATCTAAATGTTTCTAAATATCTTTTGAATTTTTCCATTTGAAATGACCAAAAAGTGTGGAAGATTTCTTAGATTAAGAAATGATACATAGTGCGATACGGTCAAAACGGGGTATCCAGTAAGAAAGGAAGGAATACCTCGAAGATAAGTAGGCCAATCGACGGATCTTCCCTTTTCTTCTATCCCACCTTTCGTTCCAATTACAGGGAGTGGTTAGAAATCCTTTATTTTTGCAATCCTATCGCTCTTTTGATTTTGGAATTTATTTTTTTTTTCTCAGTATACCGTTTCTTCTACACATTGCCTTTCCCATAAGAATCTCAAAAATGAGAGAATAATGAATAATTAGGATTCAAAAAAGGGAATCGATGATTCACTCGCGGGAGAACCCCCCTTTTCCGCATCAGACACTAATATATTTTTAACCTCTAATTAGACCGGGCAATTATTCGAATTAAGAGAAAAAGCTCGTTACTTCGGGTTTCCCTATAATTTGAGCTTTAGAGCTCTATCCATTTATTGAAAAAAACCCAATGATGAATTGATTTGATCCCCTTCCAAGAATCAAAACAAGATTTTGTAATGATCCGGTCTAGTGAGGATTAAGAATGGGGTATTCTTATAATTCTCCATTGAAACGACATGCTGTTTTTTCCATTCATCCCCTTCAGGATCAGTCGTGGTCTTACAAACTTTACTAATAGTATGTACAAATATGTTGCTTCATCCAAATGTGTAAAAGATCATAGTCGCACTTAAAAGCCGAGTACTCTACCGTTGAGTTAGCAACCCATATATGTATATGTTAAGTAAATAGGATGTATAAATATGATCGTAATATAATAATATCTTTTTTATATATTTATAATTTATAAAAAGATATGATAAAGAAATCTCCTACCCGCCTACCAAAACTAAAACTAGTAAATAGTGAAAAATCTAAAGAAATCATTTAAGAATCTATCAGGAAAATCAAAAAAGAAACAAAAACGAACAGATCAGACTAAAAAACGGACTGTAGCGCAGGGATCCATAGAAAAAGGTACTCTACTATGAGTAGAGTATATAAATGGAAAGGGTATATAAATGGAAAAGGTATATAAATGAGCGGGATCCTATCCAATTTTTCATGAATTTTTTCCATTCAACTAAAAACGAAAAAGAGACTTCTTTTGTTCTAGTGAGTTTTGTGAATCCATCATTTTCGTGAAGTGAAGTGTGAAGTAAATAAACGAAGTGTTTGATCGTGGAGAAATCAATCGATTTCTCCACGATCAAATTATATTTGATCGATACACCATTGTCAATATGAATTGAATGTTGAAAAAAAAAAATAATAAATAAAAAGAAAATGAATAAGGATAATATAATAATGAATAAAACTATTCAATTAATGAAAAAAACGAATTTCAAAGAATTCCATTTTTGTTGGATTAGCACTACATAGATAAGAAACGAAGTACGAATAGGGGAATAAATTAAGGAAAAGAAGAAAAAATCTAAAATTTATCCAATATAGGTAAGTACAATAAGAAAGATTGACTCTTTACCTGTTAAAATGAAATCCAATAGTAAAAACCCTTTTATGGTAATACCTACACCTCATAGATCCAGTTATTTCATCTATTCACTTGATCACTTTTCCCGTCTCATCATATCAATACAATAATATATTTTTTTTTTAATTATAAAATATACATACGATCTTAGAATTTATATAGGAGCAATTAAGTATGAATAGAACAAGCCGATAAAGGGGTAGAGCAGTGGAGAAACAATTCCTAAAAATTAGATATGGAGCCCCCCTTTTGTTTGATTAACTCGAATTGTTTGATTAACTCGAAGTTCTTTAAATATCTCCGCCTTCTTTGAAATATCATGAACAGTTCCTGTAGGTTGAGCACCCTTGCCGAGGAAGTATAGAACAGCAGGAACATTTAAATATGTTTGATTCTTGATCGGATCATAGAAACCCACTTTCTGAAGATCCCTTCCCTCTCTTCGTGATCGAACATCAATTGCAACGATTCGATAGACGGCCCATTGGGATAGATGTGGATTAACCCCCCCCCCCCTGGAAACGTATAAGAGGCTTTCTCCTCGTACGGCTCGCGAAAGAATGATGAGAACTTATGCATATATGCGGTAAATGCATTTATGAAATAATCAATTAGACTAGAATTCAAGTCGTTTTTTGTTCTTCCTTCTTAAAAAAAAATATCATTCATACTCATAACTCAAATTAGTTAATTCTCAAGGAGCTCAAGGGCTTATACATTTATTGAGTCGTCTCTAGCATCTTTTGTTTGTCTTACCTAGGACCCATTTCCTCACTTTTTTGAATATTCGGTTCAATCTATCTGGTAAGGCAATTGCAAAAGAGTGTTTCCTTGTTTCAAAATCTGTTATCTTTACATTGATCCTTGGGTTTAGACATTACTTCGGTGGTTCTTAATCTCTCAAAAAAGCAGCAACATACCCTTTATTGTTTCTTTTTATTGAAGAATCATAGGAATGATTGATTCCTCTGCAATACACTTATAATCGAAATAGTTTTATTAATTCCGATCGATTTCATCTTTTTTATTTGAAACTTATTCGAAATTGACCCCTTCGATCCTATATCGAAGATATGTTTACGAAGTTTGTTCAATTTATTGATTGGTACTAACCCTAGACCCCCTCTCCTGCTAAAAAAATAATTTGGACTCGAGCTTCATCATGTACCCTAAAATTCTCATTAGGGATCGGTAGAGCAAACTAAACTATGTCGAGCCAAGAGCATCTTCGAGGATATAGAAAGTGGCGGATTCTTGCATCCACTGCCGATGATGTCCTTCAAGTCGCACGTTGCTTTCTACCACATCGTTTCAAACGAAGTTTTACCATAACATTCCCCTAATTTGAAATTCTAGAACCAGTGTGGGATTGATTCAATATAGAATCAAATCATGAATAGTCATTGGATTTATTTAATCGGTGCTCCATAATTTATTTTTCGATATAGAGGTATAAGTATTCATATAGAGAAGCTTTAACAAAGATTTCATTCCATCTTTTATCATTCAAATAAATAGAATGAAATCCTTTTTAAAAAAACATAAAAAATAGGGTTGCTTAACACTTATTTTACGCCTAATCACAAAAAAGAAAAATGGATGGAGGAAATAGAACTTATTTGTTTGTTTTTTTTTTTTTATAAGGATAAATATCAATTTTCATAAGGATAAATATAAAAGAATTGGTGAAATATAAGATTTAGGTCGTTATTCTTTAATTGAATTTAAAATTCAATTATGAAAATTTATTAGTGATTATTGAAATGAAAAAATACAAGTCTGATAAAATCAGAATTGTAGGAGTATGATCTTTCCATATATACATCAGATATAGCGAGCACTTGTCAATAAAGTATACAAATGACATTGTCATTATTTACGTTTGGGAAATCACGGGCCTTTTTCGCCAAAATCGAAATTGCCACGTTACTGAAATACAAGAACAGGAATACATATAATCAATGTTTATAGTGTATTAAATAATGAATATAGTGCATTAATGGGTCATTTTCTAAAGCTTTTCTTTTTCTTTACTTGAAATGGAAAAACCATATTTCTATAAATGACAAATTCCATCAAACTCGAGTGGAAAAAAAATGATTGACTTTCCAAAATGATAGAAAACCCCTCTCTTTCCCATATCGAAGAGGATTATAAATATATATATATATATATATAACAATCATTAAAAACCCAAAGGAAAAAGAAAATGACATTTTTTCCACCACTAATGGATACGCAGAAAAGAATGTTCTTTAAGTTTCTTCTGTTCTGAGGGAACAGCTCTGGGACGGAAGGATTCGAACCTCCGAGTAACGGGACCAAAACCCGGTGCCTTACCGCTTGGCCACGCCCCATTTATATGTCGATTAGACAATAATAGACAATAATCTTGTTATTGTCTGTTCGTCAATTCCAGCCCAAATATCTACCGAATTCGTTGTTGCTAAGATTCGATACGTGGAAATGTAAAATTAAAATAAATTTATTGATCATTGCATAGAATTCCATTAAGATATTGTATGAAAATAGAATTCCATCTTGATTTTCATTTTACAATTGAAGGGTTTTAGTTGGGGGAGGGAAAAGAAAAAAATCCTTCTTTTTCCTTTTCCCCCATATCAATAACTCAATAAAAAATGAAATTATCTCTAATCCAATCCAAGAATGAAATGTTTGTTATGCTTAATATCTTTAGTTTGATCTGTCTTAGTTCTGCCCTTCATTCGAGTAGCTTTTTCTTCGCGAAATTGCCGGAAGCTTATGCCCTTTTCAATCCAATCGTGGATGTTATGCCAGTGATACCTGTGCTCTTTTTTCTCTTAGCCCTTGTTTGGCAAGCTGCTGTAAGTTTTCGATGAGATTTTGAATTGGAATACGAAAATATTCAACACGATAGATTCGAACAAAAAAATATGTGTTCTAACAAAATGGGGAAAAACAATTGCTAATATCGGGTAAATCATACATTATGAACCCTCGATTCATACATAGAAATTCTCTATAGATTGGATTATGAATATGGAGATCCGCGCGCGGGGTCGGGATCATCTAATGTCTTCTTCATTCTGATCTTACGAACTATTATAAATAAGGTTACCTCAAACAAAATACTAAATTGGGGAGATCCTTTTGATAACCAAGGATAGAAGTTGAATTTTAGGACAGAGAGATTGCTTAAAATCCTTTTCTTGGTGCAAGATATTTGGTACAAAAATAGAGAATCTATTCCCTTATTTTCCACAATATAATTTGGAGATTGTGTAATGCTTACTCTCAAACTCTTCGTTTACACAGTAGTGATATTCTTTGTTTCTCTCTTCATCTTCGGATTCCTATCTAATGATCCAGGACGTAATCCTGGGCGTGAGGACTAAAAAACCCCCTTTATTCTTGTTTTTTTTTACTTTCTTTATTTTTTAATGATTTTTTTTTACATTTCATCCATTTAACTATGAAAATAGAACTAACTATGAGAAAGAAAGCCGAGACTCTCGATTTTTTCGAATTCCAACGAATTCCAAATAGAAACTAAAGAGGATCCGAAGAAACGGAAAGAGAGGGATTCGAACCCTCGGTACGAATAACTCGTACAACAGATTAGCAATCTGCCGCTTTAGTCCACTCAGCCATCTCTCCCAATTTTTCATTCAAAAATTAAATAATGCACATGTCAATTATGAATGAAAAATAGATAAAAGTCTTTTTCTTTCTTTATTTATTCTCTTTATCATTCTAAATAATGAAATTTTCTATCTATTTAGAAAGATAGAAAATTTCATAAGTAATTGCAATTATATACCCATTTTATTTTTATTAGCAATTCCGTTTGAATAATGGAACAAAAATTTCCAATAGAAAGAAAAAGTACCTCTTTGATTTACTACGAAAGAGTTTTTTACTCCCCCAGCCTGGCTAGTACCTAGCCGGGCCATTCTTTGTTTTGCTTCTTGTCATTTTCGTTTGATTTCTATGATTAGAATAATCTTTATGTATGATAAAGGTTCTTTTTCTTACTTCTTTTTCCTTTATCCATTTTTTTATTCAAAAAAATAATCTATATCAGATTTCCATTCCGACGGGAATCCCCCCTTTTCCTTACGGAAAAACTTCGTTTGTTTGAAATGAAATCCACAAACAAAGCGAATACTATCTTCATTAGATCTAATGAAATGAACTCAATTTCATAAGATCTGGGGAGTATATGAGAATAAATGAAGTAAGGAGGAATCGATCCGAAAAGGAAGAGAAAATACAACCCTCCCCCCCCCCCTATTCGACAAATGATGTATTTATATACATAATATATATTATAGCGGGTATAGTTTAGTGGTAAAAGTGTGATTCGTTCTATTAATAACTGAAATAGTTAAGGGATCCTTTAAGTTTAACCAAGATTCCGATCAAAAACTTTATTTCTTAGAAAAGGTTTAATCCTTTACCTCTCAATGCCCCATTTGAAGAAGAAGATAGATTCTCGTGATTTATATCCAATCCAAAAAGTCAATTAGAAATTGAAAAATGAGATTATGAAATCGCGAAACATAATCTTTTTTAGTTAGATCAACCCTTCAAAAAGGCTCCATGGATAAAGATCCAAAAGTTTATTTCTAATCGTAACTAGATCTTTAACTTTTTTGAATATAAAAAGAGAGATTGAAGCCAAATAGCTAGTAAACAATGACTTTGGTTTACTAGAGTCATTACCATATTCTTTTAGCTCGGTGGAAAGAAAACTCTTTTCCTAAGGAACCTCCCGAGTAGAAATAAGGAACGAAGTAACTAGAAGGATTTGTTAGAGTCGATATCTTCTAGAGGGATCGTCTAGAAAGTGAGTCATTTTGGGTGCAGGTGCATTCAAATGCAAAAGCTGACATAGGTGGTATGAATCCCCCTTTTCTTTGAATTCGGGTTAGTTATGATTCCCTTTTCAATACATC